TATTAAATAAATTTATATATATATATATATATATATTATAATATAATAATTATATAATTAATATTAAATATGAATGGTATAATAAATCTACCCTCTACTCATAAGAGGGTAGATTTAATTATATATAATTATTATACTTAATAAATATTTATTCTAATATAACTTATAATATTTATTATTAATTAAATATTTATATATATTTATTAATTATAATTAAATTAATTTTTTTTTTTTTTTTATATAAAAAAAAAAAAAAAAAAAAAAAAAATATAATTTATTTATTAATTTTTTTAAAATATTTATTAAAGTTATATTTATATTAAATATTTTATAATTATAAATTATTTAGTTTTTTTTAAATAATATTTATTAATAATTTTAAAATTTTATTTAATTATTAATTTATATTATTTATAATTATATTATTAATTTTAAACTTAAATATATTTAATTATATATTATATTAATTTTWATAATAATTATTTAGGTTATAAAATTGGATTAAGTTACAAAGGTTAATCTTGTAAATAATTTTACAGTTTTTCTATACATTTTCGTTCAGCTAATAGGTTAATTAACGATAAGTTTATCATACAATTAAATTTAGCTTTTTAAGCCGAGGATAATTGCATTTTTTATGATTTATAATGCTCCCCAACAGCATTGAAATTAACGATGCCCCCTAGTTGCTGTTTTCTGTTCCCGAAAATTTCGAAAATTGAATTTAAGTTTGATTAATTTTTATTTAGGTTATAAAATTGGATTAAGTTACAAAGGTTAATCTTGTAAATAATTTTACAGTTTTTCTATACATTTTCGTTCAGCTAATAGGTTAATTAACGATAAGTTTATCATACAATTAAATTTAGCTTTTTAAGCCGAGGATAATTGCATTTTTTATGATTTATAATGCTCCCCAACAGCATTGAAATTAACGATGCCCCCTAGTTGCTGTTTTCTGTTCCCGAAAATTTCGAAAATTGAATTTGAGTTTGATTTTTACTTTTGAATTAATTTTTTGTTTATATCATACGTGAGTTTTTAAAAATTATTTTATCAGTGATAAATATTTTATTATTATTTTTCATAATTAAGTTAAACATATATCTTGGAAAAATATTGTGCCAGCATTCGCGGTTAAACAATTTAAGAAATTTAATTTTTTAAGTTTTAATTTTTGGTTATGAATTTAAAGTTTATTTATTTAAGTGAAATTTTTAATTAAATTATTTTCTTTATGAAAGTTTATTAGAATCTTTATTTAAACCAGGATTAGATACCCTGTTATTTATTTTTAATAAAGTTACTTTAACATTAGTAGTTAAGTTCTACAAAATTTGTATAATTTGGCGGTAAATTTAAATTAGGGGAACCTGTTCTTTAATTGATAAACCACGATATATTCAACTTAAATTTTATTTGTATATCTCTATATAAATAGTATTTTTAAAAGAATATACTTTTTTTATTTACCATAATTAATATTAGGTCAAGGTGCAGTTTTTTTTAAGAAAGTGTGGGTTACTTTAAATTTTAATAATTAGGATATTGATTTACAAAATCTATTGAATTAGGATTTAATAGTAATTTAAAGTTATTACTTTATTTGAATTTTTTAAAATTTATGCACATATTGCCCGTCACTCTCATTTTAATTGAGATAAGTCGTAACAAAGTAATTGTACTGGAAAGTGTAGTTAGATTAACGAAATGTAGCTTATTTAAAGTTGTTTATTTACATTAAATTGAAAATTTTTAATTCTTTTCGATATTTAATTTTAATAATTGTTTTTTAATAAAATATTTAGTATGAATAAATTTTATTTTTAAATTACTGTCGAGGCAAATTTTTATAAATTAGTATTTATAGGTTGTACCTTTTGTATCAGGGTTAATTAATTATAAAAATTATTTTTATTCCCGAAATGGAATTACTTAGTAAAATTTAATTTTATTTGTTGTAATAAATTTATAAAAATCTTATTTATAATTAAAAGTTAATTGATTTCTATTTATATCTGGTTATTTTAGACTAAATTTAATTTTGAATTACTTAATTTATTTATATTTTTAAGTTTTAATTTTATATTATTAGGGATAATCTTAATATTTTTATATAATTTTAATTATTTTATTTGAATTAATTTTTGAATTTTAAATTAAGTTTATAATTAATTAATTTAATTCAATTAAATTTTTTCTTTTTTATTTTCTTATAAAGTAAATTTATATATTAGTTTTTATTTTTTATAATGATTAAATTAGTATAGTATTAATATATGTAGTTTGAATTCAACAATTATTTTTTTCAACTGTTTATCAAAAACATTTCCTTTAGGTTTAGGGTTAAAGGTAATTTCTGCCCTATGAATATTTAAATGGCTGCAGTATTCTGACTGTGCAAAGGTAGCATAATAATTAGCCTTTTAATTAAGGGCTTGTATGAAGGAATTAATGAGAAATATATTATAATTATTAATAGTTCTTTAATTTAATTTTTTAGTAAAAAAGCTGAATTTTTAATATGGGACGAAAAGACCCTAAGAACTTTAAATAATTTATTAAATATTATTTTATATTAATAAATTTTATTAAATTGTTTTTTATTGGGGTGATAAATAAATTTAAACTTTATTTTTTATATTCTTTAATTTAAGGTTTATTTGATTCAATTAGTTGGTTTAAGAAAAAGTTACCTTAGGGATAACAGCGTAATTTAGATGGAGAGTTCTTATTAATATTTAAGTTTGCGACCTCGATGTTGAATTAAGATAAATTTAGGGGGCAGCACCTTTTTATTTAAGTCTGTTCGACTTTTAAATTCTTACATGATTTGAGTTCAAACCGGTGAGAGCCAGGTTGGTTTCTATCTTTATTTATTTAATTTAATTTAGTACGAAAGGACCAATTAATTTATTTTAATTTAATATTTTTATTAATAAATTTAATTTAACTATATTGGCAGAATTTATGCATTAAATTTAGAATTTAATAAAATGACTTTAATCATATTTAGTAATCTTAATAATTACTAGTCTTATTACTCTTTTAATAATTCTTGTTTCTGTTGGATTTTTTACCCTATTAGAGCGGAAAGTTTTAGGTTACATTCACAATCGTAAAGGTCCTAATAAAGTAGGTTATTTTGGTATTTTTCAACCTTTTAGAGATGGTATTAAATTGTTTTTAAAAGAACAAGTTTACCCTTCTAATTCAAATTTCTTTATATATTTTATTTGTCCTATTTTTAGTTTAGTTCAATCTTTATTTATTTGGGCTTTATTCCCTTTTTATGTAAATTGTTTAAATTTTAATTTTGGTTTATTATTTTTTTTGTGTTGTTCTAGAATTAGAGTTTATAGTCTAATTATTTGTGGTTGGTCTTCTAATAGAATTTATTCATTACTTGGTTGTATTCGTAGTGTATCTCAAGCTATTTCTTATGAGGTTTCTTTAGCCTTAATTTTATTGGGCTACTTTTTATTATGCGATAATTATAGTTTATTGCATTTTTCTAATACCCAGATAATATGTTGATTTATTTTTTTTTCACTACCAATATTTTTTTGTTGGCTTTCTTGTTGTCTTGCAGAGACTAATCGAACTCCTTTTGATTTTTCCGAAGGAGAGAGAGAATTAGTCTCTGGTTTTAATATTGAGTACGGAAGAGGTGGTTTTGCCTTTCTTTTTATTGCTGAATATTCAAGTATTATTTTTATAAGATTTTTAACTTGTTTAATTTTTTTAGGAGGTAATTTTTATTCTTTTTCTTTTTTTTTAAAATTGATTTTTATTTGTTTCTTTTTTGTTTGAATTCGATGCACTTTACCTCGTTATCGTTATGATAAACTTATATACATAGCTTGGAAGTGTTATTTACCTCTCTCTTTAAATTACATTATGTTATTTATTTTAATAAAGTTTCTTATTTTTTATCATTTTTTTTTGCTAAGCTAATAAGTTGAGTTCCTTTCTTTTATTTTCAAAATAAATGCTTTAAGATAAGCTAAATAGCTTTAATATGTTAATTTATCTCATTGCTTAGTTATAATAGGGTCTGTAATAAAATATAAGAAGTATATAATTGTTAATACTCCCCCAATATCGGTGTATGGTAATTCTACTGGTCGTGCACCAATTCATGTTAATAAAATTGTAATTGTCAAGAATATTCAAAAATTTAATTGGGCTAATGGGTAAAATCTAATACCTTTAAATTTTATTTTTATGGAGAATGGTAAAACTAATAAAATTAGGATTGAAGCAAAAAGGGCTATTACTCCTCCTAATTTGTTGGGAATTGATCGTAAAATTGCGTATGCAAATAAAAAATATCATTCAGGTTGAATATGTACTGGTGTAATTATTGGATTAGCATTAATAAAATTATCTGGATCAGAAAGCATAAAAGGTTCAGTAAAATTTAATATTAATAATATTGTTATTGTGATAGTAATTCCTAGTAAATCCTTAATTGAAAAATATGGGTGGAATGGGATTTTATCGGAATTAGAATTTAATCCAATTGGATTATTTGATCCAGTTATGTGTAAAAAAAAAATATGAATAATTACTATTAATGTAATAATAAAAGGTATTATAAAATGAAGTCTGAAAAATCGGTTTAATGTAGCGTTATCTACTGCAAACCCACCTCAAATTCAATTAACTAATATTGTCCCGATATACGGAAATGCTGAAAGTAGATTAGTAATAACTGTCGCCCCTCAAAAGGATATTTGTCCCCAAGGTAAAACATACCCTAAAAATGCTGTTGCTATAGTTAATAATATGATTATAACTCCTGTTATTCAAGTTTTTAAATATTTATATGATCCGTAGTAAATTCCTCGACCCGTGTGGATGTAAATTGAGATAAAGAATAATGATGCTCCGTTTGAGTGGATAGATCGTAATAATCACCCGTAATTTACATCTCGTATAATATGTCTTAATCTGTTGAATGCTGTTTCAATAGTAGCTCTATAATGTATAGATAATAAGATCCCCGTGATTAATTGAATTATTAAACAGGTTCCTAGTAATACTCCAAAATTTCATAATAGTGAAATATTTAGGGGTGCTGGTAAATCAATAATTGAATAATTTATAATTTTAAAGATTGGGTTTCTTTTTCGTAAGGGTTTATTCATATTTTATAATTTAAATGATCGAAGAGGCCCTTCATGGTGTTTAACAATATTAGATACACAAATTATTGTAATTAATAAGTATATTACTATTATAATAGTTATTATTATTGATTTTAAATTATAAATCTTAGTTAAGGATAAATTTATATCTTTAGGTAATAAAATTATTATGTTTTCTTCTGATTGATTTTCTATCAGTAGTTCATCTGTAATTACCACAAGAATAATAATAACTAAACTTAAGTTAATTTTTATTTTAAATTTTTCGTTTGAAGCAATTCTTCTTATGTACATGAAAATAATTAAAAGTCCCCCAATTACTATTAAAAATGTGATTATAGAAAATCACGATGTTGTTAAGATTATATTTATTAATATAATTATTATTATAGTTTGAGTTATTAATAAAAATCCTATAGATATAGGATTTTTAAGGAAAGATATTAATGATCTTAATATTATTATAAGTTTTAATAAAATAAATTTAATTTCAGCATTTAGTTTATTTAAAATTTAAATTTTGGGGATTTAAGAAATGTTAATTCATTTTGCTGATGATTTAAGAGATTCACTCAAGTTTGATTTACAAAATCAATATTTTTATTAAATTATTAAAACTTATGATATTATATTTTATTTCTTATATTTTTTTTATAAGAGTTATTAGTCTTATTTTTATTCGTAAGCATATTCTTTTGTGTTTAATTAGTTTAGAAATGTTGGTTATTAGTCTTCTTTTATTAATTTTATTATATTGTTTAATATTTAATTATTCCTTTTATATTTACTTATTTATAATAACTTTTTATGTTTGTGAGGGTGTTATTGGTTTAAGAGTTTTAGTTTCTTTGATTCGGTGTCATGGTAATGATTATATAAATTCCTTAATTTTATGATAAAGTTAATTTTTTATTTAATTTTTTTAATCCCCCTATTTTTTTTTAATTTGACAAGTTTTTGGTGGTTATTTCAGTTTATTATATTAATTTCAATAATGTTATTTATATTTTTTTTTGTAAATGATTTTTTTTCTAATATTTCTTATTTTATGGGGTTGGATTTTTATTCTTACGGTTTAGTTTTATTAACAATTCTAATTATCTCATTGATAATTATTTCTAGAAATAATATTCTTAATAGAGTGAATAATTTACTATTTATTTTTATATGTTTTACATTATGTGTAATTCTTATTTTTATTTTTTTTTGTTTAAATATATTTATAATATATATTTTTTTTGAATTAAGATTAATCCCTCTAATAATTTTAATTTTTGGGTGGGGCTATCAAGTTGAGCGGTTAGTTGCTGGCCTTTATTTATTTTTTTATACTTTATTTGCTTCCCTTCCTCTCCTTTGTATTTTAATTTATTTTTATTTTATTAATTTAACTATATTTTTTGGTATAACTTATTATATTCCTAATTTTTTTTTTATTCATTTTTTTATAGTTTTTGCTTTTTTAGTTAAGCTCCCCATATTTATAATTCATTTTTGACTCCCTAAGGCTCATGTCCAAGCACCTATTTCTGGTTCTATAATTTTAGCTGGTTTGTTATTAAAAATTGGGGGTTATGGGTTATTACGTGTCATATCCTTAAATGAATTATTATTTTTAAGTTATAATTTTATTTGATATTCTATAAGAATTATTGGTGGTATTATGGTTAGTTTGGTTTGTTTAATTCAAGGAGATATAAAATGTCTAATTGCTTATTCGTCAATTGCCCATATAAGCTTATGTATTATAGGTTTAATTAGTATAACTAAATCAGGTATTTTAGGTTCATATTTTATAATAATTTCTCATGGGTTATGTTCTTCTGGTATATTTTGCTTAGCCAATATTTCTTATGAACGACTATTTAGTCGCAGATTTTTTTTTAATAAGGGTTTATTAAATTTTATACCAAGTATATGTATTATATGATTTATGTTTAGAGTATTTAATATAGGTTGTCCCCCTAGATTAAATTTATTAAGAGAAATTTTAATTTTAATTAGAATATTATCATATTGGTCTACTTCTTATTATTATTTTATATTTATTTCTTTTTTTTCAGCTTGTTTCAGTTTTTATTTATTTAGTTTTAGTCAACACGGTTCATCAAACTTCTTTTATAGATTTAGTTCTGGTTATTCTCGTGAATATTTAATTCTTTTTGTTCATTTAATTCCTTTAATAATTGTTTTATTAAGTTTAGGTTCCTTTTTTTAATTTAAATAGTTTAACTAAAATAAAGATTTGTGGTGTCTTAGATGTTAATTTTAACTTTAAGTTATTTTAAAATTTAATTATTATTTATTTTTTTTTTTTTTTTTTTTTTTTTTTTTTTTTTTTTTTTTTTTTTTTTTTTTTAATTTAATTTTTTTTTATTTTTTTTATATATTAGAATGAAAAATTATAGACTTAAATTCTTCTGTAATTTATTATGTTATTTTATTAGATTGAATTAGTACATTATTTATTTCTGTTGTATTGGTTATTTCTTCTATAGTTGTTTTTTACAGAATAAATTATATAGGTGTAGGTTCTTACGGTAGAAATCGTTTTTTATTTTTAGTTATTTTATTTGTTTTAAGCATACTATTAATAATTATTAGTCCTAATTTAATTAGAATTTTATTAGGTTGAGATGGTTTAGGCCTGGTTTCTTACTGTTTAGTAATTTATTTTAATTCTTTAAGGAGTTATTTAGCTGGGTTAATTACTTGTTTAACAAACCGTTTAGGTGATATTGGGTTATTAATTTCACTTTCTTGAATAATAAGCTTCGGAAGATGACATTTTGTTTTTTACTTAGATTTTTATAATTCTGAATTATTTTATATAATTATTATTTCCTCTTTTACTAAAAGAGCACAAATTCCTTTTTCTTCTTGATTACCAGCTGCGATATCTGCTCCTACTCCAGTCTCTGCCTTAGTACACTCCTCTACATTAGTAACTGCAGGGGTCTATTTACTTATTCGGTTTTTCAATTATTTAGTTTATAATAATATATTTTTTTTATTTTTAAGTATATTAACTATATTAATATCTTCATTTTGTGCTAATTATGAATTTGATTTAAAAAAAATTATTGCTTTATCAACACTAAGTCAATTAGGTTTAATAATAAGATCATTATTTTTAGGGTTTATAAATTTATCTTTTTTTCATCTTTTAAGACACGCTATGTTTAAATCTTTATTATTTCTTTGTGCCGGCATTTTTATTTTTTATATAAATGATAATCAAGATATTCGTTTTATAGGTTCAGTTAGTAATTTTTTGCCTTTTTGTTCTTCCTGTTTTAATTTATCTAATTTTGCTTTATGTGGCTTTCCTTTTTTATCTGGGTTTTATTCAAAAGATTTAATATTAGAAATAAGTTTAATATATCCTATAGGTATAATTTTTAATTTTATTTTTTTTTTAAGAGTAGGTTTAACTTGTTCGTACACAGCACGTTTATTTTATTATAGAATAATTTTAAGATCAAAACATAAAAGTCATTTTTTTTTCTATGAGGAAAAATTGATTATGAAATTAAGAATTTTATTTTTGTCTTTATTTTCGGTGTTTTTTGGTTCTATAATTTTATGACTTTTATTAATTGATTTTATAATAATTTTTTTTCCTGTTTCTCTTAAAATAATACCTTTGATTATTGTTTTTTTAGGTTTCTGAGTTGGCTATAATTTAAGAGAGTATAGTGATTTTATTTATAGTAATACATTTTACTTATTTACTAATATATGGTTTATATTTAGTTATTCTTATTATTTATATAATAGTATATATTCTTTTAGTTCTTTTTTAAGGTTAAATTTAAATTGAGGTGAATTATATGGTTCCATAGGGGTTTCTTTTTATTTATTAAAATTATCTAATTATCTTCAATTTTACTCTAATAATAGAATTAAAATTATGTTTTTTACCTTTTTAATTTGATTATTAATTATTTTATATTTTAATAGCTCATATATTAGAGTTTTATATTGAAGTTATAAAGGAGAATTTAATTCTTAAAATAGATAATTAATTATTCATAGATTTTAAATTAATCATTTTTTTAATGAAAATAAAGTGTTTTTTTTAAACTATATGAATAAAAGGTAAACGGAATTTAACCGCTTAAGAAATTAGTTAGCAGCTATTTCTTTATCTTAACCTTTTAATTGGAATTAGATTCAATTTTCTTATTAACAATAAGTTACCTCTATTTTGGTTTCAATTAAAACATGGGCATTAAACCTAATTTTAGGCCGAAACTAAATGTAAATTTTACTTCTATGTTATTAGGAAGACTATGGAGTACCTTCTGAATGCAAATCAGATATTATAATTAAATACAACCCATAATTATTTATTTTGTTCAATTCAATATTCCGTTTATTCATTCATGGTACAACCCCAAAATTAAAATTAAAATAAATATTGTTGATGTAAGTAGTCAAGTTGTTAATTGAGATCTTTTCAAGGTTAAAATTATAGGTAAAATAATAATGATTTCAATATCAAAAATTAAGAAAATTACTGCAATCAAAAAAAAGTGAATTGAGAATGGTAGTCGCTTACGTGTTATAGGGTTAAAACCGCATTCGAATGGTGAAGATTTTTGTGTGTCCAAAATTTGTTTTTTATTAATTATGATAATTATCAATGAAATAATGAAGTTAATTATTATTACAATTATTAAAAATATTAAAATTAGAATTATTACTTATTTTCTTATGAAACATTTAAGTTGGAAGCTTAATATACTTTTTATATTAAATAAGTTAATTACCTCATCAGTAAATTGAAATATAAAGAAATAATCATACTACATCTACAAAATGTCAATATCAAGCAGAAGCCTCAAACCCTACATGGTGTTTTTTAGATATATGCAGTGAAATTATTCGGATAAGTGAAATTGTAATGAATATGGTTCCAATGATTACATGTAATCCGTGAAATCCCGTGGCAACAAAAAAGGTTGATCCATACACTGAATCTGAAATACAGAATGTTGATTCTATATATTCATATAATTGGAGTATTGAGAAATAAATACCTAAAATTACAGTTAATAATGTTCCTTGAATTATTTCTGTATAATTTTTATTGATTAATGAATTGTGAGCTCATGTAATAGTAACTCCCGATCTTAATAAAATTATAGTATTTAATATTGGGATATTTATTGGGTTGAAAGTGATAATACCTTTTGGTGGTCAAATTAACCCAATTTCTATTGAAGGTGACAGACTTCTATGAAAAAATGCTCAGAAAAATGATAAAAAAAATAAGATTTCAGAAACAATAAATAATAATATACCTATTTTTATACCTGATATAACTTTTATAGTATGTAATCCTTGAAATGTAGATTCCCGTGTTACGTCACGCCATCATTGAATTATAGTTAAAATAATAATTATTATTCTAAATAAAAATAGATTTATATTAATTTTATGAAATCATATAATTATACCTAGTATTAAAGTTAAAAGTCCGATTGATCCAGTTAGAGGTCAAGGTCTTTTATCCACTAAATGAAATGGGTGATTATTCATAATTAAATTTCTCTAGAATATAATGTTCTTAGTGTTATGAATACATAAGCTTGAATTGTAGAAACAGCTAATTCAAATATTATTAAAATTACAAAAATAATTATTGTTGTAATAATTACAGTAATTGAACTTCCACCCAATAAAGATATCAGTAAATGTCCAGCAATTATATTAGCGGTTAATCGGACCGCTAATGACCCTGGTCGGATAAGGTTTCTAATTGTTTCAATAATAACTATAAAAGGTGTTAATATAGAAGGAGTACCTAATGGTACTAAATGGGTAAATATGGAATTAGATTTATTTATTCATCCGTATATTATAAAAGTTAATCATAAAGGTAAAGCTATACTTAATGAAAACACTAAATGTGAAGTTGAAGTAAATACATATGGCAGAAGACCTATTAGGTTATTAACTAAAATAAATATAAATAATGTTAATATAATTAATATTATACCTTTATATGGTATAATTATTTTAATTTCATTTTTAATTGGGTTAATAATTAATTTATTAATTATTGAAATTTTATTTGGTATAAATCAAAACTTATAAGGATATATAAAACAAAAAATAATTGTTCTTATTCAATTAAGAGAAAATTGGCCTGTACAAGGGTCAAATACTGAAAACAAATTAGTTATCATTTTCAAATTATTTTTTTATTATTAAAATTGATTTTGTAATTAATTTCTTTCTTATATTCGAAATACATTATTGTTAATATTATTAATAATGATAAAGTAAATATTGTTATCAATATTGTTCATCATATAGGTGATATTTGAGGCAAAAGATTACTATTATAAGTTTTTTAAAATTGACAATTTTATGTTTTGTTTAAACTAAATCTTTCCATTAAGAGTAATCGCTACTTTACTATTTTATGGTTTAAGAGACCATTACTTGCTTTAAGTGACTTAATGAATAATTTTTTAATCAAGATAAAAATTTGTTTAAATTAATTCTTTCTATTACGATTGGTATAAATCTGTGGTTTGCACCACAAATTTCAGAACATTGTCCGTAAAATAACCCTGGTCGTTTTATTATAATATTTCCTTGATTAATTCGCCCGGGGGATGCATCAATTTTTAATCCTAAACATGGAATTGTTCAAGAATGAATAACATCTGATGATGTTGCTATAATTCGAGTTTGTGTGTTATAAGGTAATACAATTCGGTTATCTACTTCAAGTAATCGAAATTCATTTCTTTTTAAGTCATTAGTAGGTTTTATATAAGAATCAAATTCAATTTTTTTAAAATCTGAGTATTCATAGGATCAAAATCATTGATGACCAATTGCTTTAATTGAAATTAAAGGTTTATTTGTTTCCTCAATTATATATAGAATTTTTAAGGATGGCAAAGCAATGAAAATTAGTATAATGGCTGGGAGAATTGTTCAAATTAATTCAATTATTTGTCTCTCTAATATTATTAGGTTAATAAATTTTCTTTTTATTAATCTTAATATTATATATAATACAGTAATTGTAATTATTATAATAATTATTATAGTATGGTCATGGAATATAATAAGTTGTTCTATTAAAGGTGAATTTGCATCTTGTGTGTTTAAATTAGATCATGAAGCTATTTTTAAAGAAATGAAAACATTTATATATGAATTTTAAGCTCATTGCATTTTGTCTGCCACATTAAATTAATTAATTAATAAAGGCAATTCTCTAAATGAGTGTTCTTCAGGTGGTATTTTTTGTAATCATTCAATTGAAGAAATATTATTAATTGAGAATATAATTATTCGTTTAGAAATTAATCTTTCTCAAATAATAAATATTAGTATTAAAACTCTAGTAAAAGAAATCAAACTTCCAATTGAGGATAAATTATTTCATGATAAATAAATATCTGGGTAATCAGAATATCGTCGAGGGAATCCTCTTAGACCTAAAAAATGTTGAGGAAAGAATGTTATATTTACCCCTAAAAATATAAATAAGAATTGAATTTTTAATCATTTAGGATTTAATGTTAATCCAGTAAATAAAGGATATCAATGAATAAATCCTGCGATAATAGCAAATACTGCTCCTATAGACAATACGTAGTGAAAATGTGCTACTACGTAATATGTATCATGCAAAATTACATCAATTGATGAATTTGAAAGGATAATTCCTGTTAATCCCCCTAAAGTAAATAGGAATACAAATCCGTACGCTCATAATATTTGAATTCTTTTTTTAATTGGTATTCCGTGTATAGTTGCTAATCAACTAAATACCTTAATTCCAGTAGGCACTGCGATAATTATAGTTGCTGAAGTAAAATAAGCACGTGTATCTACATCTATTCCTACTGTAAATATATGATGTGCTCACACAACAAATCCCAATAATCCAATTGATATTATTGCATAAATTATACCAATATATCCAAATGATTCATTTTTTCCACTTTCCTGAGTAATAATATGGGAAATTATACCAAACCCTGGTAGAATTAAAATATATACTTCAGGGTGACCAAAAAATCAAAATAAATGTTGGTATAGGATTGGATCCCCACCCCCTGAAGGATCAAAAAATGAAGTATTTAGATTTCGGTCTGTTAGTAATATTGTAATAGCACCAGCTAATACTGGTAAAGATAATAAAAGTAGAACAGCTGTGATAACTACGGACCACACAAATAATGGTGTTCGGTCTAATGTTAGTCTATTTGATCGTATATTAATTACTGTTGTAATAAAATTTACTGCCCCTAAAATTGATGAAATACCAGCTAAATGAAGTGAAAAAATTGCTAAATCTACTCTGGCCCCAGAGTGGGCAATATTTCTTGATAAGGGGGGGTATACTGTTCAACCAGTCCCTGCCCCTGTTTCCACTATTGATCTTATTAGTAATAACGAAAGTGATGGTGGTAAAAGTCAGAATCTTATATTGTTTATTCGGGGGAATGCTATATCGGGAGCCCCAATTATCAATGGTAATAATCAATTTCCAAACCCACCAATTATGATTGGTATAACTATAAAAAAAATTATTATAAATGCATGTGAAGTTACAATTACATTATAAACTTGATCATTAGTGATAAATGGTCCTGGTTGAGTTAATTCAATTCGAATTAATATTCTTAATATTATACCCAGTATTCCTGATCAAATTCCAAAAATAAAATATATTGTCCCAATGTCCTTATGATTTGTTGAATATAGTCATTTAATCATAAATTAAGATGTCTGATTTAAGTAGTAAATTGTAAATTTATTTAAAGGTTTATATATAACCTTCTTAATATAAATTAATCTTATAGTTTAATAAAAACATAAAATTGCAAATTTTAAGATGATTAATTCTAAGATTTACTTTCAAAGTTTATTTAACTTTGAAGGTTAATAGTTTAATGTAACTTAAAATCTTAATTTATAATTTTTATAATTAAGATTATTGGAGTAGTAAAAAAATTTACTAGAATTGTTATTGTGTATGTATTTGTTGTTGTTAATAAATTTCATTTAGGTGTGTGTGAATAAAATATTAATCTTAAATAAGTTATTCGGAGATAAAAGAATATAATTAACATTGATGTTGAAATAGTAAAAAATAAAATTGTGATTATTATTTTTCTGATTATAAATTCTATAACTATTAGTTTGATTGAAAAACCTATTAAAGGAGGTATTCCACCTAAAGAAATTAAATTAATTCATAAAGTGTATTTAGTTATTATCAATTTTTGATTAAAAAGTAATTGATTGATATAAGTAGCGTTTATCTCAAATACAATTCAAGTCAGCATAAATAACAAAATTGCGTATACAATTAAGTAAAATGATCATATAAAATTATTTTTGGTTACTCTTAAAATTAAGCCTATATTAAAGATTGATGAATAAGTAATTAATTTTTTTATTGAAGTTTGACTTAATCCCTTGATTGACCCTGTTATTAGTGTAATCAAAATAATTATTGTTATTGAAACTTGAATAATGGACAAAATTATTAATGCTGGAATTTTTGAGATTGTTAAAATAAGCATTAATGGTAATATTTTCATAGGTTCAATAACTGAAACTAATCAATTGTGAAAAGGGGCAATTCCTATTTTAATTAGGATTGATCTTGTTATAAGGATTGATGTATTAATTAAATTTGTTAGTATAACTATTAATCCTATAATCAATAATCCTGATCTAATTCTTTGAATTAAGAAGTATTTTATTATTGACTCTGATGAAATAATAAGTTTTCTTTGTATTAAAGGTAAAGTAGTAATAAGAGAAATTTCAAGACCTGCCCAAATAAATAATCAATTATTTGAACATAAGCAAATTATAACCCCAACAATTATAAAGCTTAAGAAAAATATTTTTGAAGAATTTATTTTAATTAAAAAGGGAAAGATTTTACTTTCATTTGCAGGGTATGAACCTAAAAGCTTTTAATTAGCTTACCTTTTTTGTATTTTGTAAATAGGTGTAATGATGCACATAAAATTTTGATTTTTGCGGACAAGTTTAATCCTTGATTTTACAATAAGAGTATAGCATACATGTTTTACCCTATCAAGATAATCCTTTAATCAGGCATCTTATT